TTGGTGTGGATGGTTGTTTATTGATTGATAATTTGATGTAATTTTTATTCTTATTTTTATTTTTATTGTGTTTAATTTTATGTCATTTTAGTTAGGGGTTTTTCATATAAATGTTTGTTGTATGGTGGATGTTTGTTCCGCGCCGGGACAATTTAGGGGTTTTTCATATAAATGTTTGTTGTATGGTGGATGTTTGTTCCGCGCCGGGACAATTTAGGGGTTTTTCATATAATGTTTGTTAAATTAAATATAAAATAATGATTAAAATTGTTAACGTTTGTTGAATGAAGAATAGGGGAAAGTGGGAGGAACGTTAAATGCATACAAATGAATGATAAATGGTTTGTAAATTGTAGGAAGTTTTAGTTATTTTTTTTGTTAAATTGATGAAAAAAAAATTAACGATAAAAAAAAAAATGAAAAATCGGGGTTTTAGGTAGCAATTCCTGGAAGTTTAAATAAGAAAAAATATGTCCGGCAACCATAACATTATCAGCTACTATATAGGTAGCTGGGGGACCCACCATGAATGGGGTCAAAGTGCATCAGTATCCGGGTATGCGACGGGTTATCCAATGAAACCATGACAATTGATACATTACAGGCGCCAGCCGCTCGCCGGTCATGTGATGGACATGTCAAGAGGAAGATATCTCCTGCTACGCACTTGAAGGGCTTATTGAAGAGACCCCAAAAAGAAAACAAGTGTAGAAGAGGTCGGATGCCGCGATTACGAGGCAAATAGAGGATTACGCAGACCAACCAACTGTATCTGTGAAGAGCAATGGAGAAGGAATGGAGCAAGTTATGGCCCTGAAAAAGGAACCAGAGGCACAAAAGAGCAAGTTGGGCTAGGGTGTAGGGGGAAAGTATGGCCTTGAAGCTGGTAAACGAAAGTAGCACTTACGTTGAGTAGCTCGGTTCTCGTGAGGATTACGATTAATAGATAACCAGGCTCTCTGGCTTGTGGATACTTGAAAGCTGTTGGACAGGGACTTTACCTAGGAGGTGGGCTAAGTTGATGGACTTCGGGGGTGGGGAGATGGGATGGGATATTCCTCGTTCATCTACGTGGATGTTTGGGCGTAGGGAAACAGTCTCGATCTGGGGTTACGCTTGTGTGTTGGTTCTCAGGTAGGATCAGTTGGGTTTGTAGTGCCTGAAATAGGAATGTGCCTAGAGGTGTACTTGCCAGTGTGGGTTGTTATGGGCGATAGTATTTGAGTTTGGTTAGGAAGAGCATTACTCGTTATGTGGATTATCCTACATTGATATAGTGTCTGATGTGGACAATAATAGTATGCAAAGTAATACATACCCAATAAAACCATATAAAAATTATATGGGGGGGGAAGAGGGGGGGGGTTCCTGTAGTTAAATTGAGCTAACGATGGTTTTTCAAGCCATAGATCTTGGGTAAGGGCCAAGCGGGGGGGAAGAGGGGGGGGGGGTTCCTGTAGTTAAATTGAGCTAACGATGGTTTTTCAAGCCATAGATCTTGGGTAAGGGCCAAGCGGGAATTATGATAAATTTTGTACTGTTTATAAGCCTTTGTTTTGTTCTGGGAGGGTTAGCGGTTGCGTCTAACCCTTCTCCTTATTATGGGGTGGTTGGTTTGGTTGTGGCTTCTGTTGCTGGGTGTGGGTGATTAGTAAGTCTGGGGGTGTCTTTTGTGTCTTTGGTGCTGGTTATGGTATATTTAGGGGGGATGTTGGTGGTGTTTGTTTACTCGGTGTCGCTGGCAGCGGATCTTTACCCTGAGTCTTGAGTTAGTTGACGAGTGATTGGTTATGGTCTCGGGATGGGGTTAGTTGTTGCTGCTGGGATAGCTGTGGTAGGGTTTACTGGGGTGCCCATGGTAGGGGGTACGGTGAATAATGTGGGCCTGTCGTCAGTGCGGTCGGATTTTAGCGGGGTAGCTATGTTTTACTCGCGGGGGGCGGGGCAGTTTTTAATTGCTGGATGGGGTCTGTTACTGACTCTGTTTGTGGTGCTTGAACTTGTGCGGGGGTTATCTCGGGGGGCTATTCGGGCGGTTTAAGGGTATGTATCAGAAAGTAGTTTAGTTGAAAATACCAGCTTTGGGAGTTGGTGATGAAGGTTTGATTCCTTTCTTTCTGATATGGCATAACTCTAAGAAGGGGTGTAGTCTTCAATCTTTGGCTTACAAGACCAATGTTTTCATAAACTATTAGAGTTGATTAGAGTTTTAGTATTTTGTTCTCTAGCAGTCCTGCAATTGGGAATAGGACTAGGATGATTGTAAAGTAGGTGAGTGAGGCTAATTGTCCGATGATGATGAATGGGTGTTCAACTGGTTGGCTTCCTACTCATGTTAGGATTAGTAGGTTAGCGACTAGGGTTCAGAATAGGATTTGTGATAGGGGTCGGAAGGTTATTGAACGTTGTTTGGAGCTGTGTAGTAGTGGGACTAGGAATAGTACTAGTACTGAAGCGGCTAGGGCTAGGACTCCTCCTAATTTGTTTGGGATTGATCGGAGGATGGCATATGCGAATAGGAAGTATCATTCGGGTTTGATATGGGGAGGAGTGACTAGTGGGTTGGCGGGCGTGAAATTTTCTGGGTCTCCTAGGAGGTTTGGGGAGAATAGAGCTAGGGTGACTAGTAGGATTAGTATAAGTGCAAATCCTAGAATGTCTTTGATTGAGTAGTAGGGGTGGAATGGGATTTTGTCGCAGTCTGAGGGGATTCCTAGTGGGTTGTTTGAACCTGTTTCGTGTAGGAAGGTTAGGTGGACTAACGTTAGTCCTGCGATTATAAATGGTAGTAGGAAGTGTAGGGCGAAGAATCGAGTTAGTGTTGGATTGTCTACTGAAAATCCTCCTCATAGTCATTCCACTAGTGTTTGTCCGATGTATGGGATTGCTGAGAATAGGTTAGTGATTACTGTAGCTCCTCAGAATGATATTTGTCCTCATGGAAGTACATATCCTACGAAGGCGGTTGCTATTAGGGCTAGCAGTAGGACAGTTCCTACGTTTCAGGTTTCTTTGTTTAGGTATGAGCCGTAGTAAAGTCCTCGTCCAATGTGTAGGTAGATGCAGATGAAAAATAGGGAGGCCCCATTTGCGTGGAGATTTCGGATTAATCATCCAAATTGCACATTGCGGCATATGTGGGCTACAGAGGAGAAGGCTAGGGTGGTGTCTGCTGTGTAGTGTATAGCTAGTAGTAATCCTGTGACGATTTGTGTGACGAGGCAGATGCCTAGAAGAGATCCGAAGTTCCATCAGATTGAGATGTTTGATGGGGTAGGTAGGTCGATCAGGGAGTCGTTGATGATTTTAAGTAGTGGGTGGTTTTTGCGTAGATTGAGGGCCATTAGGTTTGTTCTGTATGTTGATATGAGGATGATGAGGATGGATAGGGCGAATGATCCTAAGTAGGCTTTGATTAGGCCGGTGTGTATAGGGGTGATGGCTTTTGTTGCTATTAGTTGTAGGTTAGCTAGTCCTTCTGGTCCTAGTATTTTAAATCAGGAGAGATCTACTAGATGTGATGAGATTTTTTGGCCCCCGCCGAGTAGGTGAGTTGTACTAAATCGGTGTATTAGGGGGTTGAAGTATCCCAGGGCTGTGGAGAAGTCTGATATAGCGTTTCGTTTAGGGCTAATTAGGGTTTGAGCAACTTTTGATAGTTCTAGGGCAATAATTACCCCTAACACTGTGATTACGATTGCAGTTATTTTGATTGATAGGGGCATGGTTGTTGGTGGGGTTTTTGTAGGTAGGATGTATGAGGTAATTAGGAATCCTGCTGTAATGCTTCCTAGGGCAAGTCGGGTAATGGAGGATAGTACTGCGGGGTTGTTTTCATTCATAGGGGTGAGAGGGGGAATGCGTACGAATCCTGTCTGTACTAGTAGGGTTATTCGAAGAGTGTACACTGCGGTAAAGGATGTGGCTAGGAGGGTTAGGACTAGGGCTCAGGCATTTAGGTAGGATGTGCTTAGACTTTCGATAATTTGGTCTTTTGAGTAGAATCCTGCTAGGAATGGGGTTCCTATTAGGGCTAGGTTACCAATAGTTAGGCATGAGGTGGTTGTTGGTAATATTTTTTGAAGACCTCCTATTTTTCGAATGTCCTGTTCACCATTTAGGCTGTGGATGATGGATCCCGAACATAGGAATAGTATGGCTTTGAAGAATGCATGGGTTGAGATGTGGAGGAAGGCTAGTTGTGGGAGGTTCAGTCCGATTGTGACTATTATTAGGCCTAGTTGGCTGGATGTGGAGAAAGCGATGATTTTTTTGATATCGTTTTGAGTTAGGGCACATGTGGCTGCGAATAGGGTGGAAATGGCTCCGAGGCACAGGCATAGGGACAGGACGGTAGGGTTGTTGTTGAATAGTGGGTGAGTTCGGATGAGTAGGAAGATTCCGGCTACTACTATTGTGCTGGAGTGGAGTAGGGCTGATACTGGGGTTGGTCCTTCTATGGCGGCTGGTAGTCATGGGTGCAGGCCAAATTGAGCGGATTTTCCGGTTGCGGCTAGAATTAGTCCTAGTAGTGGAGGTGTTGGGATTTGTTCTGGGGAGGAAATTTGTTGGATTTCTCAGGTGTTTATGGTGGAAGCTAGTCATGCTATGCAGAGGATAAGTCCTACGTCTCCGATTCGGTTGTATAGGACTGCTTGTAGAGCGGCGGTGTTGGCTTCTGCTCGGCCGTGTCATCAGCTGATTAGTAGGAATGACATGATTCCTACTCCTTCTCATCCAATAAATAGTAGGAATAGGTTGTTAGAGATGATTAGGATTAGTATTGCGATTAGGAAAAATAGTAGATAGGTGAAGAATTTTGTGATGTGTGGGTCTGAAGCCATGTATCATGTTGCGAATTGTAGGATAGATCATGATACGAATAGGGCGATTGGGAAGAATGTTAGTGAGTAGAAGTCTATTTTTAGGCTTACAGGGATTTTGAAGTTTATGATGAATTTTCATTCTCAGAGGAAGGTAAGGCTTTCTGTCCCTGAGTAGATGTGGATGGTCATGGGGACTAAGCTGATTATGAAGGAAGTTTTGACAGTGCTTGTGATCGTGTCTGGGGTATTTTTGAGGCTGTCTGATAGTAGTGGGAAGATGAGGGGGGTTAAGAGGATGGTTAGGGTGAGTAATATGAATGTGTTAAGGACTAGTGATTGGTCCATTACTTTCACTTGGATTTGCACCAAGATGGATGGTTCCTAAGACCATTGGATTGCTGTTATCCTTTGAAAGTAAGGGGACTGAGGTTTTAGACTCAGATGCAAGAGTTAGCAGTTCTTGTTGGTTAGACCTTCCCCTCGGCGAGCAAGAAGGGTTTAACTTCTATTTTTAGGATCACAGCCTAATGTTTTGGTTGAAACTATGCTTGCATATGGGAGTTCCTGAGATAAGTTCAGGTTTGAAGATGAGTAGGATTATGGGGATTATGTGTAGGGCTATGAGTAGGTGCTCTCGTGTAGAGGAGTTTTGGATGGATGTGATGTGTGATGGCAGTGTTCCTCGTTGTGTTATGATTAGTATGTATAGGGTGTATGAGGCAGTTAGTAGAATTGCGCTCCCTGTTAGGATAATTGTTAGGGAGGATCAGTTGAATAGGGCGATTACGATGGTTAGTTCTGCTATAAGGTTGATTGTTGGGGGGATGGCCATGTTTGCTAAATTGGCTAGTAGTCATCAGATGGCTATCAGTGGCAGGAGTGGTTGTAGGCCTCGTGTTAGTAGTAGGATTCGGCTATGTGTTCGTTCATAATTTGTGTTGGCTAAGCAAAATAGTATGGAAGAGGTTAGGCCATGGGAGATTATTAGGATCATTGCTCCTGAGATTGCTCATTGTGTTTGGATTATGGTTGCAGCTACTACTAGGCCTATGTGGCTTACAGAGGAGTAGGCGATTAGTGATTTTAGGTCGATTTGTCGTAGGCAGATGGCGCTGGTTATTAGTGCTCCTCACAGTGCTAGGGTGATAAAAGGGTAGTATAGGTTATTTAGTGATGGGTTTACTAGGATAGTAACTCGTATAATTCCGTACCCTCCTAGTTTTAGTAGTAGAGCGGCTAGGAGCATGGACCCAGCGATTGGTGCTTCTACGTGGGCTTTTGGCAGTCATAGGTGCAGTCCATATAGGGGGGCTTTTACTATGAAGGCTAGTAGTAGGGCCAGGCTGGATATTAGGCCCGTTCAGGAAGTGGATATTGTTGGGTGTGATAGTTTTAGTATTGGTAGGTATAGTGTGCCGATTTGGTTGTGCAGGTGTAGGATAGTGATTAGTAGGGGAAGTGAGCTGATGAGTGTGTAGAATAGTAAGTAGATGCCGGCGCTTAGTCGTTCTGGTTGGTTTCCTCATCGTGTGATGAGGATTAGGGTTGGAATTAGGGTGGCTTCGAATGCGATGTAGAATAGTATTAATTCTGAGGATGAGAAGGCTAGTAGAATGAATGGTTGAGCTAGGATTATTGTTGAGACAAATATTCGTTTGCGGATTTCTGGTTCTTGTTCTAGGTGGTTTTGACTTGCTATAATTATTAAGGGTAGCAGTCAGCAGGACAGTACTAGTAGAGGGGAGGAGATTTGATCGATGGAAGTTCATTGGGTTAGGCCTTTGCTTGGGTAGTATGTTGGTACTAGTCATTGTAGGCTAACCGTGGCAATTAGTAGGCTGTGGGTTGTAGTGTTAGTTCACAGGTGTTTGTGGGGGGATGATAGGGCTAGGGGGAATAGTATGATGGTTGGAATGAGAATTTTTAGCATTGTAGTAGGTTAAAGTTGTGTAGGTGGTCAGAACCGTGGGTTCGCGTAGAAGCGACTAGTAGGGCTAGTCCTGTTCCTGCTTCGCAGGCTGAGAATGTTAGTATGAGGATTGGTAGAATAGTGTGGGATGATGTTTGGGTGTGAATAGGTCATATAGTTAGGGCAACGTATATAGACAGCATTATGCTTTCTAGGCATAGTAGGGCTGAAATTAAATGTGTTCGGTGGAAAGCTAGGCCTAGACTGCTTAGAGTGAAGGCTGAGTAGAAACTTAGATGTAGTAGGGACATAAAGAAAGTTATAGGGTGTGGACTATAATCTGTTGAGTCGAAATCAACTGTCTTGGTTAGACTAACTTTCTGTTATTCTGCTCATTCTAATCCTCCCTGGGTTCATTCATATACTAGGCCTAAGGTAAGTAGGAGGATTAGGGTAGAGGCTCATGTTAGGGTGATAGTGGGGTTTTGTAGTTGGGTGGCTCATGGTAGTGGTAGGAGTAGGGCGATTTCTAGGTCGAATAGGAGGAACAGGATGGCTACTAGGAAGAATCGGATTGAGAATGGTAGTCGGGCAGATCCTAGGGGGTCAAAGCCGCATTCGTACGGAGACAGTTTCTCTGAGTCTGGGTTAGTTTGGGCTAGTCAGAAGTTTAGTGCGGTTAGGAGGGTGCTTAGTCCTAGTGATAAGGTGATTATGAATAGGATTATGTTCATTACTCTTCTCTGGGTTTAAACCAGATTCTAAGGATTGGAAGTCGATTGTAATAGATATACTAGAAGAGTAAGATCCTCATCAGTAGATAGTTACGTAAAGGAACAGTCATACAACATCTACGAAGTGTCAATATCAGGCTGCTGCTTCAAAGCCAAAGTGGTGGTTTGGTGTAAAGTGGTATTTGATTAGGCGTAGGAGGCAGACTAATAGGAATGTTGATCCAATAATAACGTGCAGTCCGTGGAATCCTGTGGAGACGAAAAAGGTTGAGCCATATACTCCGTCAGAGATGGAGAATGGGGCTTCGTAGTATTCCATGGCTTGTAGGGCAGTAAAGTAGAATCCTAGAAGCACTGTTAGGGTTAGAGCATGGATTGCTTGTTTTCGGTTAGCTTCTATGATACTATGGTGGGCTCAAGTGACTGTAACTCCTGAGGCTAGTAGGATGGCGGTGTTCAGGAGTGGTACGTCTATTGGGTCTAGGGGTTGGATTCCAGTGGGAGGTCATTGACCTCCTAGTTCTGGAGTAGGTGCTAGGCTGGAGTGGAAAAATGCTCAGAAGAATCCTAGGAAGAAGAATGCTTCTGATGTGATGAATAGTACTATTCCATATCGTAGGCCTTTTTGAACTGTTGGGGTATGATGGCCCTGGAATGTGCTTTCTCGCACAATGTCGCGTCATCATTGTAGTATGACTAGGGCAGTTGAGAGTAATCCTATGATAAGGAGATATGGGGAGTTGTAGTGGAATCATATGGCTAGGCCGGATGTAGTTAGGAGAGCGGCGGCTGCTCCGAGAATAGGTCATGGGCTGGGATCTACTATGTGGTAAGAGTGTGCTTGGTGAGTCATTGATGATTTAGATGTTCTCTTGTAGGTATAGGCTAAGTAGTAGTACGAATACGTAGGCTTGGATTATAGCTACTGCTACTTCTAGGATAGTTAGTAGAAGTAAAATTAGTAGGGTTAGTAGGGATACTGCTGGTATCGTTGCGAGTAGAACAGTTGTGGCTGTTGAGGTTAGTTGAATGAGGAGGTGACCTGCTGTCAGGTTAGCTGTTAGTCGTACTCCTAAGGCTAGAGGTCGAATTAAGAGGCTGGTTGTTTCGATTAGAATGAGGGCTGGGATTAGTGGTGTGGGGGTGCCTTCTGGCAGTAAATGGCCTAGGGAGATTGATGGTTGATTTCGCAGGCCGATTAGTAGTGTGGCAAGTCACAGTGGGAAGGCTAGGGCTAGGTTTATTGATAGTTGGGTGGTTGGGGTGAATGTGTAGGGTAGTAGGCCTAGGAGGTTGGTCAGTAGGAGGAAGATTATTAGTGATGTTAGGATTAGAGCCCATTTGTGTCCTTTCTTGTCTAGTGGTATTATTAGTTGTTTTGTGATTATGTTGATGGCTCATAGTTGTAGAGTGGATAATCGGCTAGTAATTCATCGGTTATTTGGAGATGGTAGTAGTAGAGCCGGGAATGTTGTGGCAATTAGGACTAAGGGGATTCCTAGTAGTGACGGACTTGAGAATTGGTCGAAAAAGCTTAGGTTCATGGTCAGGTTCAGGGGGTAGTGCTTGTGGTTGTTGATTCTATGTTAGACGGAGGATTAGTTGAGATGAATGATAGAATTTTAGGTTGAATGATTATGGAGTAGGTTAGTCATGAAGTTAGCATGATGAAAAATCATGGATTTGGGTTTAGTTGAGGCATACCATTAAGGAGGATTGATATTCCTCTTTCTCTAGCTTAAAAGGCTAGCGCTGTTTCATAGCTTCTTAATGATTAAGATGATAGTAGGGAAGATCAGCTTTCGAAGTTGGCAAGTGGGGCAGCTTCTACTACAATTGGCATGAAGCTGTGGTTAGCTCCACAGATTTCTGAGCATTGTCCGTAGAAAACTCCAGGTCGTATAGCAATGAACGAAGTTTGGTTGAGACGTCCTGGGATAGCATCGGTTTTGACTCCTAGGCTTGGGACTGCTCATGAATGCAGTACGTCGTCAGCAGTTACGATGACTCGAACTGGTGATTCTATGGGTACAATTACTCGATGATCTACTTCTAGCAGTCGGAAATGTCCTAGTGGTAGGTCTGAGGTAGGTAGTATGTAGGAATCGAATGTGAGGTCTTTGAAGTCCGTATATTCGTAGGATCAGTATCATTGATGCCCGATGGCTTTTAGAGTTAGGTCGGGTTCATTGATTTCGTCTATTATGTACAGGATTTGTAATGATGGAAGGGCGAGTATGATCAGGACGATGGCAGGGAGGATTGTTCATACGAGTTCAATTTCCTGTGCATCGACTGTATTTGAAGAAAGTTTTTCGGTGAGTATTATAGTCAGTAGGTAGAGCACTAGGCTGCAGATGGCTAGTGCTGTTATTAGGGCATGGTCGTGGAATTCTACTAGTTCTTCTATAATGGGAGAGGAAGCGTCTTGGAAACCTAGTTGTGAGTGGTTGGCCATAATTGAGTGTTGAGGTGTACTGGGTTTTCACCTGTAATTTAGCCTTGACAAGGCTATGTAATTGTTTTACTAACACCTCTGATGAGAAAGAAGCATAAGTGGAGTGTATGCGGTTGGCTTGAAACCAACATATGAGGGTTCGACTCCTTCCTTTCTTGAATTTGGACGAAGGCTGGTTCTTCAAAAGTGTGGTATGGTGGTGGGCAGCCGTAGATTCATTCTACGTTTGTGCTGATTAGTTCTGGTTGGAAGGCTTTACGTTTGGATGCGAAAGCTTCTCAGATAATGAATACTAGCATGATCACGGCTGTTAGGGAAATTAATGATCCTACTGAGGAAATTGTGTTTCATAGTGTGTAGGCATCCGGGTAATCTGAGTAACGTCGTGGTATACCGGCTAGCCCTAGGAAGTGTTGAGGGAAGAAGGTGAGGTTAACTCCTACGAATATAACTCCGAAGTGGATTTTAGCTCATGTAGAGTGAAGAGTGTATCCGGTGAATAGCGGGAATCAGTGAGTGAATCCTGCTAGGATGGCGAATACTGCTCCTATTGATAGTACGTAGTGGAAGTGAGCTACTACGTAGTAGGTATCGTGTAGGGCAATGTCTAGTGAGGAGTTTGCAAGTACAATTCCTGTTAGACCTCCGATAGTGAATAGGAAGATGAAACCTAGGGCTCACAGTATTGGCGGGTCTCATTTGATTGTTCCTCCGTGCAGTGTTGCGAGTCAGCTGAATACTTTGATTCCGGTTGGAATGGCAATGATTATTGTAGCAGATGTGAAGTATGCTCGGGTGTCTACGTCTATTCCTACTGTGAATATGTGATGAGCTCAGACAATGAATCCTAGGAATCCAATTGAGAGTATTGCTCATACTATTCCCATGTATCCGAATGGTTCTTTTTTCCCTGCGTAGTATGTTACTACGTGGGAAATAATTCCGAATCCTGGTAGAATCAGGATGTAGACTTCTGGGTGACCGAAGAATCAGAATAGGTGTTGGTATAGTACTGGGTCACCTCCTCCTGCTGGGTCGAAGAATGTGGTATTAAGATTTCGGTCTGTTAGTAGTATTGTGATTCCGGCAGCAAGAACTGGTAGTGAGAGGAGTAGGAGTACTGCGGTGATTAGTACTGATCAAACGAATAGTGGAGTTTGGTATTGTGAGAGAGCTGGTGGTTTTATGTTGATTGCTGTGGTAATAAAATTGATTGCTCCTAGGATGGAGGAGATACCTGCCAGATGAAGGGAGAAAATGGCTAGGTCAACTGAAGCTCCAGCGTGGGCTAGGTTTCCGGCTAGTGGGGGATATACAGTTCATCCTGTTCCTGCACCTGCTTCTACTGTTGAGGAAGCTAGGAGTAGTAGGAATGATGGGGGAAGAAGTCAGAAGCTTATGTTGTTTATTCGAGGGAATGCTATGTCAGGAGCGCCAATTATTAGTGGTACTAGTCAGTTTCCGAATCCTCCGATTATGATTGGTATTACTATGAAGAAAATCATTACGAAAGCATGGGCTGTGACTACTACGTTGTAGATTTGGTCATCTCCGAGTAGAGCACCAGGTTGACCTAGTTCTGCTCGAATAAGGAGGCTTAGGGCGGTACCAACTATTCCGGCTCATGCACCGAAAATTAGGTACAGAGTACCGATGTCTTTGTGGTTGGTTGAGAATAATCATCGATTAATGAATGTCATAGGTAAGATGGCTGAGTGTGTAAGCGTTAGGCTGTAGTCCTTTTTACAGAGGTTTAATTCCTCTTCTTATCGGCTCCGTAGTGAAGTTCATAGTGAGTTGCAAGCTCATTGATGCGCATTGATTGTGTGCCGGAGTCTTTTTAGGCAGAGGCCTGTTGGTTTGGGCATATAGCTGTTAACTATAGTATTATGGGATCGAAGCCCATCTGTCTAGTAGCGTGTGAAGTCCTAGCTTAATCAAAGCGCCTGGGTTGCATTCAGGAGATGCGGGGTAGAGTCCTGCGGACTTTAACAGAAACTAAGAGGGTTCAACTCTTGTTTAAGGCTTTGAAGGCCTTCGGTTTAGATTATCCTAAGTTTCTTAAACAATTGTCATGATTATTGGGGAAATGGGGAGTAGGATGATTGATAAGGTGGTTAAAATGGCGACTGAGGTATTTACCGGCTTGTTGTTGTGCCATTGTTTTATGTGGTTTGTGGTATGAGGGGGTAGGGTGATTGTTGCACAGTATGCTAGGCGTAGGTAGAAGAACAGGCTTAGTAGGGATAGAAGTGAAATAATTGTTGCTGTAGGGGCTATGTCCTGTTTGGTTAGTTCTTGGATAATGAGTCATTTTGGGAGAAAGCCCGTCATGGGAGGGAGGCCGGCGAGTGATAAAAGTACTAGTAGGAGAATTGCACTTAGTGATGGTATTTTTGTTCATGAAGTTATTAATGTAGGAAGTTTTAGTGCTTTTATTGAATTTAGGATTATGAATACTGATGCAGTTATTATGGCGTATAGGTAGAAGTTTAGTAGGGTAAGTTTAGGGTTGTAGATAATGATGGCGGCTATTCATCCTAGGTGTGAAATGGAGGAGAAGGCTAGGATTTTTCGAGTTTGTGTTTGGTTTAATCCTATTCATCCTCCAATAGCTACGGAGAGGATAGCCATAGAGGCCAGTAGAGTAGGGTTTAGGGATTGTGAGGTTATATATAGTAGTGTTATTGGTGGGAATTTTATGGCTGTTGATAGGAGGAGGCCTGTGATTAATGAGGATCCTTGCAGTACCTCTGGAAATCAGAAGTGGAATGGTGCTAGCCCAAGTTTTATTGAAATTGCTGCGGTTATGATTAGGCATGATGTTGGGTGAGTTAGCTGGGTAATGTCTCATTGTCCGGTATATCATGCGTTAGTCATGCTGGAAAATAGCACTAGAATTGAGGCAGTTGCTTGTACTAGGAAGTATTTGGTTGCGGCTTCAATAGCTCGGGGGTGGTGGGATTTTGAGATTAGGGGTAAAACGGCTAGCGTGTTAATCTCGAGGCCAGTTCAGGCTATAATTCAGTGATTGCTTGAGATTGTAATGGTAGTTCCTAAGAGTAGGCTAGAGGTGAAGATTAGTTTTGCTTGGGGGTTCATTAGTAGGGGAAGGAGTTTAACCATCATTTTCGGGGTATGGGCCCGATAGCTTATTTAGCTGACCCTACTAGGAAATAATATAATGGGAGTATGGAGGGTTTTGATCCCTTTTGTGCAGGTTCGACTCCTGCTTTCCTAATAGGTATAGGAAATGAGAGGGTTGGTGCACCTCTATGTTCACTTTATCACAGTGACCCTTTGGACGTTCAGGCACATTTCCTGGAATTATGCCTTATGTATGGTGGCAGGCCTGCATAGCAAATTGGCATGCTAATGTGTCATAGACATAGGGCAAGTGTTAGGGGTAGGAAGTTTTTTCATAGGAGGTGCATTAGCTGGTCATATCGGAATCGTGGGTATGAGGCACGGACTCATAGGAATCCTGCGGTTAATAGTAAGACTTCTGTGGCTAGTACTACTGGGAATAGTTCTTGTGGGGGGTTGAATATGCTTGGGTTGAAGAATAGGATAGCGGTTAGTGTGTTTATTAGTATGATATTGGCATATTCGGCTATAAAGAATAGGGCGAATGGCCCTGCTGCATATTCTACATTGAATCCTGAGACTAGTTCTGATTCTCCCTCTGTTAGGTCGAATGGGGCCCGATTTGTTTCAGCAAGTGTAGAGACATATCATATTATGGCTAGTGGTCAGCATGAGAAGATTAGGAATAGGGGCTCTTGAGTAATTGCTAGAGTGCCTAAGGTGTAGTTCCCACTAAGGAGAATGATAGATAGCAGGATGATTGCTAGGGTGACTTCATATGAGATGGTTTGGGCTACTGCTCGTAATGCTCCGATTAGGGCGTATTTAGAGTTGGAAGCTCATCCAGATCATAGAATTGAGTAGACTGCTAGGCTTGATATGGTTAGTAGGAATAGTATACCTAGGTTGAGGTCCGCAAGGGGGAATGGCATGGGGAGAGGGGTTCAGATCGAGATTGCTAGGAGTAAGGCTAGTATTGGGGTGGCAATGAATAGGACTGGGGAGGATGTTGAAGGGCGGATTGGTTCTTTGATGAATAATTTTACTCCGTCTGCTAATGGTTGGAGTAGTCCAAATGGTCCTACAACATTAGGTCCTTTTCGGCCTTGTATATAGCTTAGGATTTTACGTTCTACTAAGGTTAGAAAAGCTACAGCAATTAGGATCGGGACGGCATAAGAGAGGGCTATAATAAAGTTGATTAGAATGGGGTAGTTAGTCATTGTTTGGGTAAAGCTAGGGAGAGGATTTGAACCTCTGATCTAAAGGACTTAAGCCTTTTGCATTTGCCAAGCTCTGCTACGCTAGCTGGTCCTTTTCTAGGACGTGGTTTGGTGTGATAGCCTTTCGTAATTTAGTTGGTTTCATTACTTAAGGCGAAGGCTTGCTTGTAGTATTGGCCTCGCTTTTCCTATCCTTTCGTACTGGGAAGAGCTCATCATAGATAGAAACCGACCTGGATTACTCCGGTCTGAACTCAGATCACGTAGGACTTTAATCGTTGAACAAACGAACCCTTAGTAGCTGCTGCACCACTAGGATGTCCTGATCCAACATCGAGGTCGTAAACCTCCCCGTCGATACGGACTCTCGGGGGAGATTGCGCTGTTATCCCTGGGGTAGCTTGGTCCATTAATCAATTATATTGGGTCTGGTTGCTATTAGCACTTTGAGAAGTTGCTCTTAGTCTAGAGTTTTGGTCCAATTTTTGGAGGATTTGTTTTTCTCCAAGGTCGCCCCAACCGAAAAATGCAGACCAGCGCCTGTGTGTGCGTGAACCTAGTAGGTGTGAATGTGTTGCAGGGTGGTTGCTGATTTTAAAGTTCCACAGGGTCTTCTCGTCTTATGGGGTTATCCCTGCTTTTGCACAGGGAGATCAATTTCACCGATCGCCTGTAAGAGACAGTTAAGACCTCGTTTAGCCATTCATACAGGTCTCGATTTATGAGACAATTGATTGCGCTACCTTTGCACGGTTAGGATACCGCGGCCGTTGAACAGTAAGTCACTGGGCAGGCATCACCTTCAATACTTGTTTGGGTTTGCTGAAGGCTATGTTTTTGGTAAACAGTCGGGCCTTGACGGGTTTGCCTAGTTCCTTTTACAGGTTTTAATCTTTCTTAATGGACGCTCCTCTGTCGGGTTAACAATATGCCTAATACTCTGCTTGTTTGATTTGTCGTATATTGGTAATTTGTTAATAATGTACAGATGTAAGCTCGCGTCGAAGAGGGATGGACCCTGGTTACTCATTCTAGCATTAATTCTCCTATTTACATATAGGTTAGCCTGTTAATGATGAGGGAGTCACAAAGTTTATATATTTTTGTATGAGGAGCTTTGACGCACTCTTTGTTGATGGCTGCTTGAAGGCCCACAGTAATTCTTAGGTTTATGGTAGGTTTATCCGCTCGTAGAGATTGTATTCTTTTTTAAAGGAGCTGTACCCCCTTTAAATTGCCCTTAATTCGCTTCGTTGGGGTTCGTAATTTTTCCTTAGAGAAGAATTAAGAGTGAACTTAGATTCGTTTCACAGGCAACCAGCTATCACCCAGCTCGATTGGCTTTTCACCTCTACTAGTAAGTCATCCCACTCTTTTGCAACAGAGACGGGTTCGCTCATAATAGCTGCTCACAAGTAGCTCGCTTGGGTTTCGGGATGGCAAACTTAAACTCATTTTGCTTGGTTTTTCTTGCTAGACCATGATGCAAAAGGTACAAGGGTTGATCTTTGCTGTTTTTAGCTTAGGTTATTTCACTAATATTTCATCTTTCCCTTACGGTACGTAATCTCTATCGCTCCAATGGTGTCTTTTCTATCGCCTATACTGGGACTAGTAAATGCTTTAGTTAGGTTTATGTAGTAGCTTTGTTATTCCAGGTCAATGTATTTTGGGCTAGAATTTGGCATCAAGACGATCTGGTATTATCAGATATCTTTCAGGTGTAAGCTGAATGCTTTTGTTAAAGCTACGTCTTGGTGTGTTCTAAGTGCACCTTCCGGTACACTTACCTTGTTACGACTTGCCTCATCTTTAGCTTAGTGGCTTATTAGTTAATTAGGGTTTGGGTCGCTTTTGAGGAGGGTGACGGGCGGTATGTACGTGTCCCAGAGCCGGCTTAAAGAGGGCTCGATTGTCCCACTTTACTGCTAAATCCGCCTTCTAGGGGCAGTTTCATACCCCTTTGCCGTAATGTTCTATCTTAGAAAATGTAGCCCATTGCTCCCATTCCATTGGCTATACCTTGACCTGTCTTGCTAGTGTATAGGACTATTGCGCTCACTGTTGCGCCTTCAGAGGGGGTGGGCTGGCGACGGCGGTATGTAGGCTGATTTTGCAAGGAATGGTTAGGTGTATCGTGGATTATCGATTACAGAACAGGCTCCTCTAGGTGGGTTTGGGACACCGCCAAGTCCTTAGAGTTTTAAGCGTTTGCGCTCGTAGTTCTCGGGCGGATGCTTAGGTAGTATAAAGCATCAAGATTTAGGGCCAGGCATAGTGGGGTATCTAATCCCAGTTTGGGTCCTGGCTTTCGTGGATTTCAATTAATCGTTAGGCTAAGATCTTCTTTGATAGTTGGCTTTTATAGGCATCTTGGGCTTATTACGGCTCAGTTGCTTTTTTATCTTAGTTACTTCGGATAGCATGTGACCACGCTTTACGCCGTTATAAAGTTGATTTGAGTCTCCTGTATGACCGCGGTGGCTGGCACAGGATTTACCGACTCTTAGGTTGCTATGACTAAGTCAAGTTTACACTCATTGCTTAATGTTAACTACTGCTGAGTACCCGTGGGGGTGTGGCAAGTGCAAGGCGTTTTGGGCTACCAGTTATGGGTGAGCCTGATACCCGCTCCTATCGACTTGGTTAAAGGGTGCCTAGGGCATCTACACTGGAACGCGGATACTTGCATGTATATGTCTAGCAAAAACCAACAGTAAGGTTAGGACTAAGTCTCTTGTTCATGGGTGTTTGTGGCATCCGTCTTGGCATCTTCAGTGCCATGCTTTGTTGTAAGCTACATGAAC